ACATTACTAATTTTTTTTGTGCGGAAAATATAAGTAGCATTGAAGATGAAAATTTGAGTATCAACACTAGTAGCAGTTCTTTCAATAGAAGAGAAATATCTAATAGTTTTGATAGAAATACAAAGTTATGGGTTCAATGCGATAATTGTTATGAAACAAATTATAAAAAATTTTTTAGGTCAAAAATGAATATTTGTGAACACTGTGGATATCATTTGAACATGAGTAGTTCAGATAGAATCGAACTTTTTATTGATCCTGGCACTTGGGAGCCTATGGATGAAGATATGGTCTCTATGGACCCTATTGAAATTCATTCAGAGGAGGAACCTTATAGAGATCGCATCTATTTTTATCAAATAAAAACAGGTTTAACTGACGCTGTTCAAACGGGCGTAGGTCGACTAAATAATATTCCTATAGCAATTGGAATTATGGATTTTCAGTTTATGGGAGGTAGTATGGGATCCGTAGTAGGTGAGAAAATCACCCGTTTGATCGAGTATGCTACTAATCGATCTCTGCCTGTCATTATTGTGTGTGCTTCTGGAGGAGCACGCATGCAAGAAGGAAGTTTGAGCTTGATGCAAATGGCTAAAATATCTTCTGCTTCATATGATTATCAATCAAAGAAAAAGTTATTCTATGTATCAATCCTTACATCTCCTACAACTGGCGGAGTTACAGCAAGTTTTGGTATGTTGGGAGATATCATTATTGCTGAACCTAATGCCCACATTGCGTTTGCGGGGAAAAGAGTAATTGAACAAACATTGAAAAAGACAGTACCCGAAGGTTCACAAGCGGCTGAGTATTTATTCCATAAGGGCTTATTCGACCCAATCGTACCACGTAATCCTTTAAAAGGTGTTCTGAATGAGTTATTTCAGCTACACGGTTTCCTTCCCTTGAATCAAGATTAAAAAAATATTTTTAAAAAGTAGGTTCAGTTATTTTTATTTGTAGTGAATAAGCATTTAGTTCATTATAATCAAAAAAACAAAATGAAGAAGATGATTTTTTATTTGAGAACATCAATTATAAGTGTAGTAAGAGTCAGAAGTTTTGGATAATTACTCCAGATCCATTTTTTATTATACCTCTCTTCCTGATTAGGAATAAGCATCCCTCTTTTGACAAGATAAAAAAGAGTTTATTTCTCCTTCTCCTTCCGAAAAATAAATAAGAAATCTAAAATCAAATAGAAATTTCAGAATATATAATCAAACTATTTACCGAGAACCCCCCCCTTTTTTTTTTTTTACTAGTAATCCCTGTTTGTTGGATAAGATTGATTAAAGTCGCGAACTCATAATAAATTATTTTTTATCTTTTATTTCAAAACACCTTTTTTAAAATAAAAGATAAAAAGAAGATAAGGATGAAGGATGGGAGAAGAAGAATACAATTTATACATTCCTTATTCCTTGCACTTCTTTATTATTAAGTTTATCTAATAGATAGACTTATTATAAGATATCTTTATAATTATAATAGGTACAAATATGAAATCGAGGTACCCATTCTATGATAAATTTTAACTTTCCCTCTATTTTTGTTCCTTTAGTGGGCCTAGTCTTTCCGGCAATTGCAATGGCTTCTTTATCTCTTTATGTCCAAAGAAATAAGATTGTCTAAATATGATGGGACCAAATCTCGTCACAACACCGGATCATCATACAGATACTTTTTTTAATGTAATATGGCAGCCTTTCCGAAAACAAACGGAAGAGTTGTTATGTATGCGGATGCATAATAGACGCATTAATGCATATATATGTGGTTATAGCTTAATAAATGAACTAATGAAATTCAAATAATCATCAAATCTTTTTTGAAAATCATTGAAATATAAACTCAATGTATTTAACCAATTATTCCTAATGGTTCACCGCTAGTTGATGAAAGTTACTTTGGGATCAAGCAAGAAAAGTTAAGTCAAATCCATTTGGGTTATTCTCTCAATTCCAATCGAATGCAACTGGATCTAGTATAGTATGAACTGGCGATCAGAACATATATGGATAGAACTTATACCGGGGTCTCAAAAAACAAGTAATTTTTGCTGGGCCTTTGTCCTTTTTTTAGGTTCACTAGGATTCTTAGTGGTTGGAATTTCCAGTTATCTTGGTAGAAATCTTCTATCCATATTTTCGTCTCAGCAAATTCTTTTTTTCCCACAAGGGATCGTGATGTCTTTCTATGGGATCGCAGGTCTATTCATTAGTTCTTATTTGTGGTGCACAATTTCGTGGAATGTAGGTAGTGGTTATGACCGATTCGATAGAAAAGAAGGGATAATGTGCCTTTTTCGTTGGGGATTTCCTGGAATAAATCGTCGCATTTTTCTTCGTTTTTTTCTGAAAGATATCCAATCAATCAGAATGGAGGCGAGAGAGGGTCTTTTTCCTCGGCGTGTCCTTTATATGGAAATCAGGGGACAAGGAGCCATTCCCTTGACTCGTACTGATGAGAATTTGACTACACGAGAAATTGAACAAAAAGCTGCTGAATTGGCCTATTTCTTACGCGTACCAATTGAAGTATTTTGAAATGAACTGAGAATAAATCTCAGCATGAGAGAAGGAACTTACTAATTATCAGTTTCAGATAACTGAAGCTTATTAAAAATGTTTATTCCAGCAAAAGATGCTATATTCTATTTACTCGTTCCGTTGAGGCAGCAGCCCATGTTCTCAAAGCAGGAGGACGTATATGGAACAATTTTAATAAAATATCTTAAAAGGATCCCGGTAGGGTTCGTCTTGAAATCCAAATAATAAATGGGTTTTTCGAGTCTTCATCGAAAGGAAGAAATGAAGATGAAATCGGTTCCAATTTGCCTAATTGAGATCTCTGGAATCTGAAAAGAATATTTATTTATTTTTTTTCATTCAAAAAAGGCCCTTCTTCTTCTATATCCAAAGACTTTATTATTATACAAAAACAAAAATAGGAAAAGATCCATAGGTTCGATACTTTGTTCTTGTTAGAGTTATATAGGCTTTTGTTATAGAACTGGTGCTTTATAGAAATCTCATATAGAATCGACCAATGAAACAGGTTCATTAACAATTCACATCACAGATAAATAATGAAAAAAAAGAAAGCATTGGCTTCCCTCCCATATCTTGTGTCTATACTCTTTTTGCCCCGGTGGATTTCTCTATCATTTAATAAATGTCTAGAAACTTGGGTTCTTAGTTGGTGGAATACCAGGCAATCCAAAATCCTTTTGAATGATATTCAAGGGAAAAATGTTCTAGAAAAATTTATGGAATTAGAAGAACTATTTCTTTTGGACGAGATGATAAAGGAATACTCGGAAACACATATGCAAAGACTTCGTATAGGAATACACAAGGAAACAATACAATTGGTCAAAAGACACAATGAATCTCATTTCCATATCATTTCGCATTTCTCGACAAATCTAATCTGTTTCGCTATTCTAAGTGGTTATTTTGTTCTGGGTAATGAAGAACTTTTAATTCTTAATTCTTGGATTAAGGAATTTATCTTTAACTTAAGTGACACAATCAAAGCTTTTTCGATTCTTTTAGTTACTGATTTATGGATCGGATTTCACTCGATCCATGGTTGGGAACTAATGATTGGTTTGATATACAACGATTTCTTCGGGTTGGCTGAGAATAATCAGATTATATATGGTCTTGTTTCCACTTTTCCAGTGATTATAGATACAATTGCGAAATATTGGATCTTCCTTTTTTTAAATCGCGTATCTCCTTCGATTGTATTAATTTATAATTCAATGAATAAATGAATAATAAATTTATTAGATTTATTTATATTAATATAAATCAAATCATAATTTTTATTCGTGTATAAAGTATAAAGAATAAGTAAGATTTCAAATGATTTCTTTATACTTCTACTTTTTTAATTAAAGATATTCATACTATATTCCACCAGTACAGTTCTTTCAGTACAATAAATAAAATGGCAAACTTGTGGATAGGTAATTCTACTATCTACCTATCGAATTTATTGTAGAAATTCCGGGATCAATGATTGGACCATGCAAAATAGAAATACTTTTTCTTGGGTAAAAGAACAGATGACTCGATCCGTTTATGTATCGATCATGATATATGTAATAACTCGAGCATCTATTTCAAATGCATATCCCATTTTTGCGCAGCAGGGTTATGAAAATCCACGAGAAGCAACTGGGCGAATTGTATGTGCCAATTGCCATTTAGCTAATAAGCCCGTGGATATTGAAGTTCCGCAAGCTGTACTTCCAGATACTGTATTTGAAGCAGTTGTTCGAATTCCTTATGATATGCAACTGAAACAAGTTCTTGCTAATGGTAAAAAGGGAGCTTTGAATGTAGGAGCTGTTCTTATTTTACCCGAGGGCTTCGAATTAGCCCCCCCCGATCGTATTTCTCCCGAAATGAAAGAAAAGATGGGCAATCTTTCTTTTCAGTGTTATCGTCCTAATAAAAGAAATATTCTTGTGATAGGTCCTGTTCCCGGTCAGAAATATAGTGAAATCGTCTTTCCTATTCTTTCCCCCGACCCTGCTACGAAAAAAGAAATTCACTTCTTAAAATATCCCATATATGTCGGTGGGAACAGAGGAAGGGGTCAGATTTATCCTGATGGTAGCAAGAGTAATAATACAGTTTATAATGCTACATCAGCTGGTATAGTAAGCAGAATAGTACGTAAAGAAAAGGGGGGATATGAAATATCCATAGTTGATGCATCAGATGGACGTCAAGTGGTTGATACTATACCTCCAGGACCAGAACTTCTTGTTTCAGAAGGTGAATCCATCAAGCTTGATCAACCATTAACAAGTAATCCAAATATAGGAGGGTTTGGTCAGGGAGACGCAGAAATAGTGCTTCAAGATCCATTACGAGTCCAAGGTCTTCTGTTCTTCTTGGCATCTGTGATTTTGGCACAAATATTTTTGGTTCTTAAAAAGAAACAGTTTGAAAAGGTTCAGTTGTACGAAATGAATT